AAGATTTATCGATTTTTTATATTATGTTTACTTCAATTTTTGTTTTGAATTTTTCGATATTGTTATTCGATATTGCCATAGTATAAAGAAGACGCTCCTCTCGCCTTTTACTTCGGATTCTTTCTAAAAAAAATGGGGGGAATTAAAAATATAATTTTCATTTTTTGTTTAGTTGTTTAGAATTTCGAAATTTCTAATAGAATTGAAATTTCGTAGAATTTATTGAAATTTAGTAGAATTTCCAAATTCTTATTTTCATTTTTTTTATTAAAAATTCGAAATTAAATATTTAATAAAAGAAAATTTCAATTTTTCTTTTTTAATTTATGTAGAAATTGAAAATATTATTTAAACTATTAATTATTTAAAATTATTTAAACTATTAATTATTATTATATTAATTCTAAATTATTATATTAATTATATATAGAATTCTATTCTATTAATATTCGATGAATATTTATTCTATATTTGATTCTATATTAAAATATAGAATATTAATTTATTACTATTTTTTTTTTTTTTTTACTATTTTATTTATTAATTTCTATTTTCAATTTATTAAATATTTTTTATAGTAAAAAAAAAATTTTCATTTCTATTACTATGATATATATTAATAAAATCATTAATATATTAATAATTTCTATATAAATTTCTATATTAGTTTTCTATATCATTTACTAATTTCTATATTAGTTTTCTATATCATTTACTAATTTCTATATTATTTTCTATATTATACTATCATTTTTTAGTATATTACTATATTATTGATTAGATCATTAATTAATCTATATATATATTAAGTTAAGATTTATATATTATTTTTAGATTCTTTATTTGTATTATTTATTATTTATTCGAAATATTAATTAATATTAATAAGGAATACGAATTAATAAGAATATAAGAAGTATATTGTTTACTTTATCTTTCTATTCTTTATATTGAGATTGAATTGATATTGAATACGGCAAAAAGAACTCCTTTTTTTCTTTACGAAGTACATGAAGTATGCCAAAAACCTATTTTACAATGTTAACAATGAAAGTTTTCAAAGATTTTCTCATTTTTCAAACTTCGACTTGTGAACTTGTCCATAAATACAGTACGTGGTTCTTAAACTCGTGTAACTTACTAGAGGATTGGGGTTTGGTTGGGTTAGGTTGGAATGTGTTTTTAATCGAGTTCATGTCACGATTTTACCTCGAAAAATTCATTAGGCTTGAATAGGTAGCAAAAAGATAAAGAAAAAAGTCTCACTAACTTGTTAATTACGGGCAGGAGGGGCGGAAATTTCATATGTAATTGATTGCCCTATGAAGAGGAATGAAGAAATTATGGTTTGCTTAACCAAGATTCGAACAAATACAAATTGGATTTACCTACTGAAATATGATTTTTTTGGTTTCAGTTTTATGTCTCGGCCCGGAATGATTGTTGCGAGCAAGCTTATGAGAATGGTTTTTTTTTGATGAACCAAGTAATCGCCCCCAAGCGACCAGTTCCAAACAACAAATAAAAAAAAGAATGAAGAAATGAAAACAAGAATTTTTTTATTTGAATTTTTTTTAGGGCTATACGGATTCGAACCGTAGACCTTCTCGGTAAAAGAGCTCAAACTTATTATTATCAAAATGATTCGAACTTTTTCAAAAACCCAACATGCATTTTTTTTTTTTGCATTGGGCTCATTCATTAACTGATATAAATAATCAGTTAGTCTACCATAATTCTCTTGATAGAAAGATAACAAGATGGCTCTATGTGCTCGGATTTATTGATTCCGATCCGAGAGCACTACCAAAGTGTTTCAAAGAAGGGTTATCCTGATGTAGGTTTGCTTTTGACTTAGATCAATCTAAGTTAAATAGAATCTCCATTGCCCCGCTTCTGCTTAAAGAATACAGTATGAAACTTTATACACCTTAAAGTTCATAGGATAGGAAGAAAATAAAATTTTTTGAGGTCCTTATACTCATTATGCCTAGCATTGAATAGACTGCGTATTTACCTTATCAAGGTCTTAAATCAATGATGGGGTTATATTGGGCGTCTAAAAGGATACCTAAGTTTACCCGAATCTTTTGTGTCAGGCTATTGTTCCCTAAAAGTCATGGAGTAAGACATCGGCTTATTAATAAGTCTTTTGATTACATGATGGCCTTCTTTGAAAAAAAAAAACATTGGCGCGCGTGTAAACGAGGTGCTCTACCTAACTGAGCTATAGCCCTTTGGTTTGTGATACATATTTTATCATGTCGCTAATTTGTTGTCAAGATAAATATTATATGACGCAACATCCTATTGCTTTGATCGATATTGCTTATAAATAAGATTCCATATATAATATAATTAATCTTACATTTCGAATCCATTGATGTGATGGATTCCATATCTTTCTTTTTCTTTTTGGGATGATAACTGACCTACTTAACTCAGTGGTTAGAGTATTGCTTTCATACGGCGGGAGTCATTGGTTCAAATCCAATAGTAG